TAGAATTAGAGGGGATTCCCGAATCGGAGTGCGTTCCGGGTTTTCTAGAAGCAGAGAATCCTGCCAAATATCTAGTATCACAGAAGTCTTTTGTTGCCGATTATCTAGAATCAGAGGCTCTTTTCGATATGGAGAAAAGCCCGAAGAGAAAATATTTGGATTGGAGAATTTTCAATTTTTGTCTTACAAACAAAGAAAAAATGGAATTCTGGATTAATATTGAAAAAAACAAAGAAAATACTGAAACGGAGAGTAAGGGGAATAAATATCAAATAATTGAGAAAGACGGTGACCGAGATCGTTTTTGTGACAAAGATATTTTGTATCCTATGCTTGTCAAAAGAGGTCAAGAATTTGTAAAAAGACACCCACCTGAGTTAGATTGGATGGGAATGAATGACGAAATAGTATACTGTCTCGTATCAAATTTGGAATTGGGGTTCTTTTTTTCAAAATTCGACAAACTTTACAACGCATATAAGAGAAGACCGTGGGTAATACCAACCCAATTACTTCTTTTCAATTATAAAGAAACTCGATTTCAGAACCCAGTGAATCTTCAATCAATTCTCAGAATACCAAAGAGAACCACCAGGAGAACAAGAAACACCAGTAGAAGACTAATCACCAGTAGAAGCGTAATCACCAGTAGACCAAAAATAAAAAACGCCAAGAGAAGAATAATCATCAGGAGACCACAAACCAGGAGCAGAATAATCATCAGTACACCACAAAGCACCAGGAGAAGGAGAACAAAAAACACCAGTAGAACAGGAAACACCAGTAGAACAGAAAACACCGGTTGGCGGAATTTTCTTTTGAGTCCACTCAAACGGCGAGCTCACCAGCCATTCAGAGCGACCATAGATGCTAAGGATGTAGACGAAAGCATTTCGTCGAATATCCAAACATATACTTACCTGCTAAAAGACAAGGCCTTCTTTCAATTTCAAAAGGACAAAACAAAGAAAAATCTATGGATTAAATCCTTGATTCGACGAAGAGAATTTAATGTGGACATTTTTGCTTTTCGGAGTCAAAAGAAAAATGCTCGGCTTAAGGATAGGACTAGGGGAGATCTAAAATTGATCTCTAGAGGAAGATTGGTTGTTGAGATTCCGCATGTACCGAAAAAAAACAAGACGAAGCTTAATGGAAAATTTCTTATGTATCAAACCATAGCTATTTTATTGGTTCATAAGACCAAACAACAAATTAATCAAGGATGCGGAGAAAAAAGCTATATTAATAAAGAGAATTTTTTCAAATCTATTGAAAGACTTAAAAGTCTAATTGGATTTAGAAAGAAAAAAGATTTTCTTGTTCCTGAAAATCTTTTATCCACTAGAAGTCGTAGAGAGTTGAGAATTCTACTCTCTTTCAATTCAAAAAAAGAAAATGATATTCATATGAATACAGAACTTTTCAAAAGTAATAATAGAAAAAACTGCAGCCGCTTTGACATTATAGAAAAAAGTAAATATTTTGATAGAGAGAAAAAGAAACTACTTCAATTCAAACTTTTTCTTTGGCCCAATTTTCGATTCGAAGATTTAGCTTGTATGAACCGCTTTTGGTTTAATACAAATAATTCCAGTCGGTTCAGTATGTTAAGGATACGTATCTATCCACAATTGAAAATGAAATAAAGGTACGTTTGTCATATATATATATTCTATAGCATATCTGATCTAATATAGGAAAACAAGGATATAGACACATTCCTTGTTTTCCATTCTATATTCTATTCTGATACCTGGAATTCGATTGCCTATCAATTCTATCTAGAAAGGAAGCCATGGAATTTACTTTGAGATACAAAATTTTCTCTTTTGTAAGTGAAGAGATATACTATCCTTTTTTATTTCTAGCCAACTAAAAAAAAAAGAAAAAAAAAATTGTATTAATTAATAAGAAATTCTATTTGACAAAATTCGGAATTGCTAACGAATTGAAGATTTTTGTGTATAAAAAGAAAAATGAATTGACATTCTTATTTATTATTCTTATTCCATTTTTTGTTATTATTCCTGATCAATAAAACTATTTTAAAAATGGGCGGTAGGAGGAGGATTTCATTTTATGGTAAAAAATTCACCTATTAACCAACCTAAAACCAACCTAAACTCAACTTTTTAATTTTTTAATAAAAAATATTAAATATATTAATAATTAATATAGAATTCGAATTCTAGAAAATATAGAATTAATAGAAAAGGAAATTAAAGTATAATTCAAGATAAACATGATAATTCATATCATATGAAATCAAATATATATTTTATTTTAATATTTAATAGAAAAAAAATAATATTAAGTTAAAATTAATAAAATAATAAATTAATAAAAATTAATATTAATATATAAAATAAAAAAACTAAGAGATAAGAAGAGATCCGTCCGCCTCCTACATATTTGATACCTTCTGCTATAAAGAAACTCATAACACCGATCCCATTGATAATTCCATCAATTACTCGTCTATCAAAAAATAGAGTAAATTCTACTAATTGTCTTATACCTTTAGTTAAAAATCGTGCATAAAAAGTATCTATGTAAGCACGATTATAAGACCAATCATATATCATGTTTATTGTTTTATCCCAAAAAATTCTTTTAGGACCCTTTTTGACGAACAAATTGAAGAACTTAAAATTCTGTAAGGATGAATAAACCGGCTTATATAAAGAAGAGGCTATAAATATTCCAAAAAAAGCTATACTGATCGAAAAAGCGGCCTTTGTTACAAATTCAAAAAAATCCGCAGAATTATTTTCATTCTGATGCAAAAGGTTTAAAGATGGACTTAACAGTTTAGATAATATATCTAAATCCACCCCTTCTTGATTAAATTGATTAAAAGAAATTCCTATTGCTCCAATAAAGAAAGTAAATAGTCCCAAAACTAACATTGGAAATAACATAGTATTATCTGATTCTTGCGGATAGGAAAAAATGCTTTTAGTTCCAAAATGATTAATAACAAAAGGGCGCGTCATCTTTTTTATAGTACCGTCAATTTGATATCTTTTCTTACAAAAAAAAGAAGCCCGTTCACTATTATTGATTGTTAATAAAGCTAATAAACCCATTTTTTTTTTTAACATTTTTGATTCTCCTTTACCCCATAGAGATAGTGAATAGAGCGCACTGCTTTTTTTACCGCTGTAATTTGTAAAATGAACATTGAAATGCCCCCCAAAAGTAAGTAAATAAACCCGAAACATATAAAAGGCTGTTAATCCCGCCGTCGAACAAGCTATTATTCCGAAAATAGGTGAATACAACCAACTATCATTAAGAATTTCATCTTTAGACCAAAAACAGGCGAGGGGTGGAATACCACAAAGAGAAAGAGTTCCTAATAAAAAAGCGTTTTTTGTAATTGGAACACGTTTTGTTAAACCCCCCATAAGAATCATATTCTGGCTCTTATCTGGGGAATAGCCAACAATAGCTTCCATTGAATGAATAATGGATCCAGATCCTAAAAACAACAAGGCTTTCGAATATGCATGAGTAATCAAATGAAATAAAGCGGCTCGATAAGACCCCATACCTAAAGCTAACATCATATAACCCAATTGAGACATTGTCGAATAGGCTAAACTTCTTTTAATATCTTTGTGAGCAAGAGCTAAAGTAGCTCCTAAAAGTACTGTTATTATCCCTATCAAAGTTATTAGATTCATTATATAAGGTATGACTACGAAAAGAGGAAGAAGTCGAGCTACAAGAAAAATTCCCGCGGCTACCATAGTAGCCGCGTGTATCAGAGCGGAAATAGGGGTGGGTCCTTCCATAGCATCTGGTAACCATACATGAAGGGGGAATTGCGCAGATTTAGCAATTGCACCGGAAAATAATAGGAAGGCGCACAAAGTAAAAAAGAAAAGTTCATTGTCATTATTCGAAATTAAGTTATTGAATATTTCAAACAAATCCTTAAATTCGAAACTGCCCGTTATCCAATAAAGACCTAAAATTCCTAATAATAAACCAAAATCGCCTACACGATTAGTTACAAACGCCTTTTGACAAGCATTGGACGCAATCGGTCGTGTGAACCAAAACCCTATTAATAGATACGAGCACATTCCAACTAATTCCCAAAAAATATAGATTTGTATTAAATTCGAACTAGTAACTAATCCCAACATTGAAGTATTGAAAAAGCTCATATAAGCAAAAAATCTTAAATAGCCTTGATCATAAGACATATAACTATCACTATAAATAAGGACAAAAATTCCAACCGTAGTAATTAATATTAACAAAATAGAAGTAAGTGAGTCGATCAAATATCCAAATTCTAAACAAAAATCATTGTTAATGGTCCACGACCATATATATTGATAGACGGAACTGCTATTTATTTGCTGAATAGACAAATTGGTCGAAAAAACTAAAACTGTACTTAACAAAAAAATACTTGAAAAAGCCCACATACGACGAAGTTTTCTTGTTGACGCCGGGAAAAGTAGGAGTCCGATTCCTATTAACATAGGGACTGGAAGTGTAACGAAAGGTATAATCCATAAATATTGATATGTATGTTCCATAAAAAAATCTCATTATTTTAAATTATTCTTAATCTTTTTCCAAATACTTCATATATTCAAATTAAGAAGTTTAAATTGGTCAAATGATATCACAAGGATACTAGTGAAAATGGAAAAGGATACCTAATTCTAAAATGAAATTTGCATTTATTATTATAAAATTATAAATTACAATAATTAATAAGGATTTTTATACATATAGATACATATAGAAAGAGTGAAGAATTTTATCAAAAATAGTACTCGATTTTTATTTGAATTTGAATCGGAATGATAAAAAAAAGATTGTTTTTATCAGATCCTTACTCAATTCAATAAAGAAATAATTATTGATTAATGTAGTATGATGAAAAAGGATATAAATCGAAAGAGAAAAATAAGAAATAAATGAATGCGCTTTTTTATGAAGATGAAGAGAATATCATATAAAGACTAACTAAAAAGATTGATATAATCGATATAATAAAGAATGGGTTTTTTTTAACAATAGATGTCTTTCACATCCATATAGAATATTAATTACTTTCTTTTTTTTTAATGGCAGTTCCAAAAAAGCGCACTTCTATAGCAAAAAAGCGTATTCGAAAAAATATTTGGAAAAGAAAAGGATCTTGGGCAGCGTTGAAAGCTTTTTCCTTAGCAAAATCCCTTTCTACTGGTAATTCGAAAAGTTTTTTTGTGCGACAAATAAAAAAGAAAAACCTGGGCTAATTCAACTCGACTTGATATGAGAAAAAGTAGAATTTCGTTTATCATTTTGGGGATGGGGATTCCGATTTTCCCCATCGACCCACTTGTCAGAATCATAAAAAAGCATAACAATAATAAATAAAGAGACAAAATCAAAAGATTAAGACGTGTTTGATTTTTATTTGTATTTTTATTTAAACTTTGGATGGAAAATTGAATAGAAAAGGGCAAATCTAAGGTCTTTAGTAAAAAAATCAATCAAGAATTTGAATAAGTTTCAAGCTTATTTTAGAACTTTCTTAACAATTATTATTTGAAATAACTATAGAAAATAGAATCAACCTTTTTTTGCTTTCAACTCAATTAAGAAAAAAAAAAGCGCCTTTCACTTTTAGGTAGATCAAACTGTATAAATTTTGAAAAATCTCGTTTTGATCATGATCATATGTTTGGGCCCAACATTGTATCAAAATATATATATTGAATTGGTCAATCTTTTTGGACAGAACTAACAACTCTTTTTTTATTATATAATATACCCGGAGATCAATATCTAATTGGTTTACTAAATCCTAATAAAAGTTCGCTACAGAATGAAATTCTAACGAGTAATACAAAAAAATATTTCCAGAAATCCTTAGAATGGATCACTAAAATTGGAATTTTAAATTCCAATTGTTTTTTCATTAATTTGATTGACCTAAAAAATATTCTATTAAATTGAGCCCTTTAAGTTTGACGATTGAATCAAAATAAAAATAGGTTATTATAATGTTGAGCAAGCCGCTATGGTGAAATCGGTAGACACGCTGCTCTTAGGAAGCAGTGCTAGAGCATCTCGGTTCGAGTCCGAGTAGCGGCATAACGTCTTTTTGTTTTCAAAAGGCTACAAAAAATCGTATAATGAATTGAATTCCCAATTTTAATATGCCTTATGCATAATTAAAGTAACTTTATTACGTTTTTTTGTCTTTTATGATTATGTTAAGTTTTGAGCATGTATTGACTCATATATCGTTTTCGGTGGTTTCAATTGTAATTTTAATTAATTTGCTAAGTTTATTAGTCGCTGAATTTACCGAACTATCTGATTCGTCAGAAAAGGGTATGCTAATTACTTTTTGCTGTATAACAGGATTATTAATTACTCGTTGGATTTATTTGAAACATTTACCAATAAGTAATTTATATGAATCATTAATATTCCTTTCTTGGGGTTTCTCCATTATTCATATGGTTCCTTATTTTAAAAAGCATCAAAATTTATTAAGCGTAATAACCGCGCCTAGTACTTTTTGTACCCAAAGCTTTGCTACTTCGGGTTTTTTAACTGATATGCATCAATCCGAAATCTTAGTACCCGCTCTGCAATCCCAGTGGTTAATGATGCACGTAAGTATGATGATATTGGGCTATGCAGCTCTTTTATGTGGATCATTATTATCAGTAGCACTTCTAGTAATTCGATTTCGAAAAGTCGTCATAAGAACTGTTAAAAAAAGCATAAATTTCTTAAAAGATTTTTCCTTCGCCAAGGCCCTTTCCATCCTTTACATGAGGCAAAGGAACGATTTGTCACGAACTCTTTCTTCTTTGTCTTTAAAGACAAATAGGAATAAGGATAGGAATTATTACAGATTTCAGTTGATTCAACAATTGGATAATTGGAGTTATCGTATTATTAGTATAGGGTTTATCTTTTTAACCATAGGTATCCTTTCAGGAGCAGTCTGGGCTAATGAAACATGGGGGTCCTATTGGAATTGGGACCCAAAGGAAACTTGGGCATTTATTACTTGGGTCATATTTGCAATTTATTTGCATACTCGAACCAATAAAAATTTTCAAGGTTTCAGTTCTGCAATTGTTGCTTCTATTGTTGCTTCTATAGGCTTTCTTATAATCTGGGTATGCTATTTTGGGGTTAATTTATTGGGAATAGGACTACATAGTTATGGTTCATTTACATTAAATTGAATTGAAAAAAAAAAGTATTGACGAATAAAACCATAGGACAACCCAACCCAGCCTATAATTAGAATATAAGAAATATATAATATATTCTTATTATATTCTATAATAATTATAGATATATAAGAAACCTCAGTTAAATGGGTGAGAACCTTTTGAATCAAGTAATATAGTGATTCAAAAGGTTCTCACAAATGCCAAAGATATTTGGTTGTAATTCTTCTTTTTTTCTTTTAATGAAAGAATAGGTTTTTTTGATTGATTTTTTGTTTTATTTCGAATAACTACCTATTAAAATAATTAGATAGAATAGCACTAACCTTCTCAACTGCTAATGAGAAAACGAAATCCGGAAAAAGTCCAATACCTATTACTGGTAAAAGTAGACATATCGAAACAAAAAATTCCCGGGGCCCAGAATCAAAAAAATACGAGTTTGCAGCATCAAACAGCTTGTATCCATAGAACATTTGGCGTAACATGGATAATAAATAAATAGGAGTCAATATCATTCCAACTGCCATTACAAAAGTAATTAGAATTTTTGGCATTAAAAGATATTTTTGGCCGGTAATTATTCCAAGAAAGACTATTAATTCCGCAACAAAACCACTCATGCCCGGTAATGCAAGGGAGGCTAATGATAAGACACTGAACATCGTGAATATTTTTGGCATTAGGGTAGCCATTCCGCCCATTTCGTCAAGATAAACAAGATGTATTCTATCATAACTCGTCCCCGCCAAGAAAAAAAGTGCAGCACCAATAAATCCATGTGATATTATTTGTAAAACAGCGCCATTGAGTCCCATATCACTTATAGAGCAAATCCCTATAATTATGAAACCCATATGAGATACAGAAGAATAGGCTATTCTCTTTTTTAAATTTCGTTGACCAGAAGATGTTAAAGCTGCATAGATTATTTGTATTGCGCCTACTATTACCAACCAGGGAGAAAATAAAGAATGAGCGTGGGGTAATAATTCCATATTGATTCGAATCAATCCATATGCCCCCATTTTTAATAAGATTCCAGCTAAGAGCATACAAGTACTATAATGTGCTTCTCCGTGGGTGTCTGGTAACCATGTATGAAAAGGTATAATCGGTGATTTGACAGCAAAAGCAACAAGAAACCCAATATAGAATAGTATTTCTAGGCTTACAGGATATGATTGATTGGCTGATTTTTCAAAATTGAATGTTGGTTCATTGAGCGCATATAAAGCGAGACCCAAAGCTGCCATTAATAAAAAAATAGAACTGCCCGCAGTATACAAAATAAATTTTGTAGCTGAATACAAACGTTTCTTTCCTCCCCACATGGATAGAAGTAGATAAACGGGAATTAATTCTAACTCCCACATAATGAAAAAAAGTAAAAGATCTTGAGAAGCAAATAATCCTATTTGGCCACTATACATCGCTAACATCAGAAAATGAAATAATCTGGAATCCCGAGTAACTGGCCGAGCCGCTAAAGTAGCTAAAGTCGTGATAAATCCTGTCAATAAAATGGGTCCTAGCGAGAGTCCATCTATCCCCAATCGCCAATCAAAATCCAAGAAATCGATCCACTTATAATCCTCCGCTAATTGAATTAATGGATCGTCCAATTGGAAATAATAAGAGAAAGCATAGGTCATTAAAAGAAGTTCTAATATACAGATAGAAATAGTATACCACCTAATTATCTTATTTCCTTTATGAGGGAAAAAGAAAATTAAGCAACCCGCGGATATTGGTAAAAGGACAAATGTTGTTGACCAAGGAAAAGAATTCGTGGTAAAGACAAGATACACTTGGGCCACAAAAACCCGTACTTGAAAAACCAATATTGGTTTTTCAAGTACGGGTTTTTGTCGGTAAACAAAAAACCAAATGGGTTGAAGTGGCTTTTTATGGTTTTATGGAAAGAGTCAATAAGCTAGACCCATGCTTCGAGTTGTTTCATGCCATAAATAAACTCGTACACTCAGGAAATCCGTTGGGCAGGCGGATTCACATCTCTTACAACCGACGCAATCTTCTGTTCTTGGGGCCGAAGCTATTTGTTTAGCTTTACATCCGTCCCAAGGTATCATTTCTAATACATCCGTGGGGCAGGCCCGAACACATTGAGTGCACCCTATACATGTATTATAAATTTTTACTGAGTGTGACATTGGATCTTTTAATTTTTTTTAATGTCATAAATTTTCGACCTAGTAAATTCCTAAATTGATATATATTTAGACACCAGATGAATCAACGATTTGCCAGAATTTTGCTATTCAATATTTCATTCCACATCGATTCATAAGATAAAGCCAAGATACTTTAATTTTTTCTATTTTCACAAACACGATCAGATACATTATGTATCATAGATACCAATTTAAATTCGAATTAATGAATATGAACATTCTATTTTATATCATCAATATTACTTATTCAACAAATTGGATTGATTAATACGAATTGATTTTCGATTACGAAAAATTGACGAAACGATAGCCGGTCCAATAGCAGCTTCGGCGGCTGCGATAGATATAACAAAAATTGCAAAAATATTTCCTTTTAATTGGCGACTATCAAAAAAATCAGAAAATATTACGAAATTCATATTAACAGCATTTAGTATAAGTTCAAGACACATAAGGGCTCTAACCATATTTCGACTCGTAATCAATCCATAGATACCGATAGAAAATAAATAGGCACTGAAAACAAGTACATGTTCGAGCATCATAGACCAACTCCTTATAAATTTCAATTTATTTCAATATAAACATAAACAACGAATAAAAATTCAAGATTAACAGATTGGATTAACTACAATTAAGAATATTACAAGTACAGAGCAAAGACATATATTAGTAATAGGTCGAATAAAAGGAGTTTTATTATGAATAATCTTCAAATCGAATTGGCGAAAAATATATGTGATAATCTAGAACAGAGTGAAATTTTTATTGTGGTTACTAATTTTACAGATTTATGGCTCACGAGCCACAGTAATCGCACCTATTAAAGCAACTAAAAGAATTATTGAAATGAATTCAAACGGAAGAAAAAAATCTGTTGATAAATGAATTCCAATTTGTTGGCCAGTATTTATTAAATCTTGTTCGAGAATCTGGTTTGCTCTTGTAGTCCAAATAATCCCGTACCAGGTCGTATCTGAAATAAAAGTAATTAATAAAACAAAAATACTTATAGAAAGTAGAGAGGTCACTCCATTTCCAACAGCCCAAAGATTAAAACCTTTTGAATACTCTGGACCATTCATGAACATCACACTAAATAGAATTAAAACATTTATAGCTCCTACATAAATAAGGAGCTGCGCAGCAGCTACAAAATGAGAATTTGATAAAATATAAAATAAGGATATACAAACAAGAACGAATCCCAAAGAAAAGGCAGAATAAATTGGATTAGGAAGCAATACTACTGCTAGACCTCCGAATATCAGACCTAATCCCAGAAAGACTAAAAGAAAATCATGTATTGGTCCAGATAAATCCATTGTGCGTAAAATACAAGATAAAAAACGTTAATTGTTTTTTCATGACCTTATTGACTCCGACCAGGAAAAAAGACTATTTAAAATGCTAATAGGTTTCTAATTGAATTCCACCCTAAGGAGCGGAACTTACTATAGATACAGCTATTGGACTAATCGCGCTCTTTCTTGAACAGGTAAAGACTCGAATTTTGATTTTAAAATAATTATGGATAGAATCCTAACTCTATTATTAGAATATAACTCTATTAATATATTTTAAATCAAAATGAAACAATGATGAAATTCTTACCAACCAACCATCAAATCAATAGTAATAATTAGGGTTTGTAGTTTTTGTAGTTATTGACCAAACAAAATGAAAGAAACCTCATTCTATACTTATAAATCTTTAAGTTTAGATAAAATTTAGATAAAAAATATCTATCTATCTATATATATATATATATAAGTATATATAGATAGATAGAAATATAGAAATTCTAAATATAGAAATAGAAATCTTAATTTTTAATGTAATAATTCAAAATTGTTCTTTCTTTAATTAATCTTTATTTCATGAATCTTTAATCATTAATCCATTAATCAAAGGCAATTTATCCATTTTTTTCAGGTGAATTAAAAATAGTTCGAATTGTATAATCTTCAATTGCTGACATTGGTAAACGACCTAAAGCAATTTGATTATAATTCAATTCGTGACGATTATAAGTGGAAAGCTCATATTCTTCAGTCATTGATAAACAATTTGTTGGGCAATACTCAACGCAGTTGCCACAAAATATACAGATTCCGAAATCAATACTGTAATTAAACAACCGTTTTTTTCGAATGTCCGTTTCCAATTTCCAATCTACAACAGGTAGGTCTATAGGACATACGCGAACACATACTTCACAAGCAATGCATTTATCAAATTCGAAATGGATTCGACCGCGGAAACGCTCGGATGTGATTAATTTTTCATAAGGATATTGAATAGTTACCGGTAAACGATTTGCGTGAGATAAGGTAATCATGAAACTTTGACCAATGTATCTTGCAGCTCGTATGGTTTGTTGACCATAATTAATGAACCCAATTACCATGGGGAGCATATCGTGAATTTTTATGAATAATTTTATGTTTGTTTCTTTATCTTGTTTGAGACAAGTCATGAATATAGAAAAATCTTGCTTTTAGAGTGAAAGAAGTTGAAAAGAGGTTGTTAATAATAGATTACCAAGAGAAATAGGTAAAAGAAATTTCCATCCAAGGTTTAATAGTTGGTCCATTCTTAGTCTAGGTAAAGTCCATCTTGTTGTGATAGAAATGAATAAGAGCAAATAAGTTTTAACCAATGTAATAAAAATACCTATTGTTATTGTAAAGACTTCACTTATTTTATTTATTTCAAAAAATTCCGGAACCAATATGTATGGAATAGAGATATTCCAACCGCCTAAGTAAAGAACTGTTACAAATAAGGAAGAAACTAATAGGTTTAGATAGGAAGCAATATAAAATAAACCAAATTTGATACCCGAATATTCAGTTTGATAACCTGCTACTAACTCTTCTTCTGCTTCTGGTAAGTCAAAAGGCAATCTTTCACATTCCGCTAGGGAAGAAATAAAAAAAATGATAAACCCTACAGGTTGTCTCCACAAATTCCATCCCCAGAAACTGTATTTTGATTGTGCCTCAACTATATCAACTGTACTTAAACTGTTAGATAATCATAGTCGATGATAACATCACTGTTACTATCGCTATTACAGAACCGTACATGAGATTTTCACCTCATACGGCTCCTCGAAGGTCATAAAAAAATATAAGGACTAGATGATATTATTTATCTCCACATATTTGTATCTATTTGTAATATAAATAAGATTAAAATCTATGAAACATTCCCAAATTCGACCAATGAAATTCCGTCTGTTAGAATACTAAAAAAGTACTTCGGAATCAATCTTATCCTTTCAAAATTTTTCTTTCTTTAGCAATAACTTTTATCCTTCAATAAAATACTCGTTGCAGAAATGTCAATATATATTGAAACTTTTAGTTTTCAATTACGAAAAAGAATTAGACATTCTATTAGTTTAGTTCATGAATTATGATATGAATTCGATTTGTACGAATATATATAGATATAAGAAAAAAAGAAGAACAAAAGATCCTTTTTCGTTTCTATTCTTCTTTCTAAAAAAAAAGAAAGGATTCTTTCGTTTTTGATAGTTATTTCTTTAATCATGCGGTAGGAGCATACTCTGAATCGGAATCTTGGGGAGTACTGCTTTAGCATTTCTACTAATTGAAAGCCCCAATTAATATTCTTTATTATATTATGAAGAAATACCCTATTGGATAATTTCCAAAATCTCGATTACTAATCCTTTGTGTATCTTGGTGTTCCTAACCACGCACACATTTGTCTTCAATTGTTCGTTTGCATTATGGTAATACTTAGACATAATAGTAAAAACTCAATAGAGTCCGTTTTTTGAACCCGCTTCAAGCCAGGATGACTAATCAACCAATCTTGGGGCAAATGGTCTCATTTTCTTATGTTTATTTTTGTATTATTCTTGTACATCAGAAATGAGTCTCGATTTTTTTACTGCAAATTTCAAAGCTGTTTTCTTTCACTCATATAGCTATCAAATTTAGTTCATCAATTCAAATGATGAATATAAAATGAGAGGATATTCCTTACAAATGATTTCTCTTCTTTATTTCCTAAAAAAAAAAATAAAAATAAATAAAGGGGGGGATAGCAAAGGTTTTTTAACGAATCGCACGTAGAGATATCGATAATACACAAAGAGTCAATGGTATTTCATAACTAATGGATTGAGCGGCAGCTCGTAGACCACCTAAAAAGGAATATTTATTATTTGATCCATATCCCGACATAAGAAGTCCAAGGGGAGCTGTGCTTGAAATGGCAATCCATAAAAAAATACCGATATTTAGATCCGCTAAAACAAGATGATAACTAAAAGGAATCACTGAATAACTTAATAGAGTCGATATGACTGCTATGGCCGGTCCGATACTGAACAAACGAGTATCCCCTCTAGATGGAAAAAGATTTTCTTTGAAAAGTAGTTTGGTTCCATCCGCTAGAGCTTGAAGAACTCCTAATGGTCCAGCGTATTCAGGCCCAATTCGTTGTTGTATCCCTGCAGATATTTCTCTTTCTAACCACACAATTACTAGTAAGCCTATCGTTATTGCCAATACAAGAGTCAAAATAGGACCAAGTACCCACACAATTTCAAAAGCTTCCTTTAAGGATTCCCATTTGGAAAAGGAATTAATAGCTTGTACTTTTGTTGTATCGATTATCATTTCAACGATCAACTTCTCCCATAATGATATCTATGCTCCCTAATATTGTCATAATATCAGCCAATTTCATTCTTTTAACTAATTGAGGAAGAATTTGCAAATTAAGAAAACCCGGCGGACGAATTTTCCATCTCCAAGGAAACCCAGTCTGATCCCCTATCAAGAAAATTCCCAATTCTCCCTTTGGTGCTTCTACTCTTACATAAAGTTCTTGTTTGGTCAATTCAAAAGTAGGAGAAGCTTTTTTACTAATGAATCGGTATTCAAAATCGTTCCATTCTGGATCACTTTTTCTATAAAAATCCAAACGTCTGGTTTCTAAATTTTCATGACCCCCCCCTGGAATTCCTTCCAAAGCTTGTTGAATAATTTTTATGGATTCAGTCATTTCACCAATTCGGACCAAATAACGAGATAATGAATCCCCTTCTTTTTGCCATTGGACTTCCCAATCAAATTCATCATAACACTCATAATGATCAATTTTACGAAGATCCCATTGTATTCTAGAAGCTCGTAACATTGGTCCCGACAACCCCCAGTTTATTGCTTCCTCTGCACTAATAATACCCACTCCCTCAACTCGTTTTAAAAAAATGGGATTTCGTGTGATAAGTTTTTGATATTCAGCAATTCTTGTTAAAAAATAATCACAAAAATCTAAACATTTATCTAGCCAACCATAAGGCAGATCCGCTGCTACTCCTCCGATACGAAAATAATTATGCATCATTCTCATACCTGTAGCTGCTTCAAATAAATCATATATTAACTCTCTTTCTCTAAAAATATAGAAAAAAGGAGTTTGTGCACCAATATCCGCCATAAAAGGACCAAGCCATAACAGATGAGAAGCTATACGACTCAACTCTAACATAATTACTCTGAGATAGCTGGCTCTTTTAGGTACTTGAATATTTCCAATCTGTTCTGGCCCATTTACTGTTATTGCTTCTGCGAACATAGTCGCTAAATAATCCCAACGTGTTACATAAGGCAAATATTGTATAATTGTTCGGTTTTCCGCAATTTTTTCCATTCCTCTGTGTAAATAACCTAAGATTGGTTCACAGTCAATAACATCTTCACCGTCTAGAGTAAGGATGAGTCGAAGAACACCGTGCATTGATGGGTGATGGGGACCCATATTGACTATCATAAAATCTTTTCTTTGAGCTGGTACATTCATAGTGATTTCCTCGATTCATTCTTCTATGAATTGCTGAAGACGAAAAGAAATTCATCAAAATTCAAGATCGAATAAATCAAATAATTAAATTTCAAATTACCGCGTTTTTGACTCCCGAATATCCAACTCGCTAATTAAGTTTTTATAACCTAGTGGGTTTTTCTTTGCCAAATAAGATAGTAGCCGTCGTCGTTTTTCTAGAATTTTCCGCAAACCTCTTTGAGATAAATAGTCTTTTCTGTGCAATTGAAAATGTGAAGTAAGTCCTCGTATCCTATTAGTAAAGCTTATTATTTGAAATTCAACGGATCCGGGGTTTTCCTCTTTTGAAATAAAGATGGGTGAATTTTTTACCATAAAATGAAATCCTCCTCCTACCGCCCATTTTTAAAATAGTTTTATTGATCAGGAATAATAACAAAAAATGGAATAAGAATAATAAATAAGAATGTCAATTCATTTTTCTTTTTATACACAAAAATCTTCAATTCGTTAGCAATTCCGAATTTTGTCAAATAGAATTTCTTATTAATTAATACAATTTTTTTTTTCTTTTTTTTTTAGTTGGCTAGAAATAAAAAAGGATAGTATATCTCTTCACTTACAAAAGAGAAAATTTTGTATCTCAAAGTAAATTCCATGGCTTCCTTTCTAGATAGAATTGATAGGCAATCGAATTCCAGGTATCAGAATAGAATATAGAATGGAAAACAAGGAATGTGTCTATATCCTTGTTTTCCTATATTAGATCAGATATGCTATAGAATATATATATATGACAAACGTACCTTTATTTCATTTTCAATTGTGGATAGATACGTATCCTTAACATACTGAACCGACTGGAATTATTTGTATTAAACCAAAAGCGGTTCATACAAGCTAAATCTTCGAATCGAAAATTGGGCCAAAGAAAAAGTTTGAATTGAAGTAGTTTCTTTTTCTCTCTATCAAAATATTTACTTTTTTCTATAATGTCAAAGCGGCTGCAGTTTTTTCTATTATTACTTTTGAAAAGTTCTGTATTCATATGAATATCATTTTCTTTTTTTGAATTGAAAGAGAGTAGAATTCTCAACTCTCTACGACTTCTAGTGGATAAAAGATTTTCAGGAACAAGAAAATCTTTTTTCTTTCTAAATCCAATTAGACTTTTAAGTCTTTCAATAGATTTGAAAAAATTCTCTTTATTAATATAGCTTTTTTCTCCGCATCCTTGATTAATTTGTTGTTTGGTCTTATGAACCAATAAAATAGCTATGGTTTGATACATAAGAAATTTTCCATTAAGCTTCGTCTTGTTTTTTTTCGGTACATGCGGAATCTCAACAACCAATCTTCCTCTAGAGATCAATTTTAGATCTCCCCTAGTCCTATCCTTAAGCCGAGCATTTTTCTTTTGACTCCGAAAAGCAAAAATGTCCACATTAAATTCTCTTCGTCGAATCAAGGATTTAATCCATAGATTTTTCTTTGTTTTGTCCTTTTGAAATTGAAAGAAGGCCTTGTCTTTTAGCAGGTAAGTATATGTTTGGATATTCGACGAAATGCTTTCGTCTACATCCTTAGCATCTATGGTCGCTCTGAATGGCTGGTGAGCTCGCCGTTTGAGTGGACTCAAAAGAAAATTCCGCCAACCGGTGTTTTCTGTTCTACTGGTGTTTCCTGTTCTACTGGTGTTTTTTGTTCTCCTTCTCCTGGTGCTTTGTGGTGTACTGATGATTATTCTGCTCCTGGTTTGTGGTCTCCTGATGATTATTCTTCTCTTGGCGTTTTTTATTTTTGGTCTACTGGTGATTACGCTTCTACTGGTGATTAGTCTTCTACTGGTGTTTCTTGTTCTCCTGGTGGTTCTCTTTGGTATTCTGAGAATTGATTGAAGATTCACTGGGTTCTGAAATCGAGTTTCTTTATAATTGAAAAGAAGTAATTGGGTTGGTATTACCCACGGTCTTCTCTTATATGCGTTGTAAAGTTTGTCGAATTTTGAAAAAAAGAACCCCAATTCCAAATTTGATACGAGACAGTATACTATTTCGTCATTCATTCCCATCCAATCTAACTCAGGTGGGTGTCTTTTTACAAATTCTTGACCTCTTTTGACAAGCATAGGATACAAAATATCTTTGTCACAAAAACGATCTCGGTCACCGTCTTTCTCAATTATTTGATATTTATTCCCCTTACTCTCCGTTTCAGTATTTTCTTTGTTTTTTTCAATATTAATCCAGAATTCCA